ACTAATAATTTTTTAATATTAATTTAAGATTTTAGATTCTTATATTTAATATTATTATTAATGATTAGATATTATTAATTCATATATAAATATACTATTTATATATTCATAAAGAATAAATTAGGATAGGGCTAGTTAAATATTATAATATTTAACCTACGCCCTTATATCCACTATTTGATCATTCAATTAGATTCTTATTCTTTAATACATTATTTTTCTATTCTATAGCCAAAGGCTATTTATTATTAGGATATTATTTTTTAATATCACTATTATATTTATTAATATATAAGTAAATATAATCATATTTACATAACTATTTATGGAAAGATAGAAAGTAATATTAATAATAGTCATATATGAATCACTATACTAAGAGGTATATATAGTAATATATAAGGATTATTAATAACAATATAAAATTATATTGTATAGGGAGATAAATGTCAAATAGATAAGAATTTGTTATTTATTAATAACAAATTCCTCGTAAATTTTATATATATCACTATTATTTTTATTATTATAATTAATTAATATTCTTTATTAATACATTATTATAATTATTGTTAATTATTTAATATAGTTTATATAATTTTATATATATATTAATATAATATAATTTATTATAAAATTATTATTTACATTATTATAGATAATTTTATTTATATTCTATATATTTATTATTTTTTACTATATATTATGAAATAATATATTATTTAGATATTTAATATTATTAATATTATATTTATATCTTTACATGTCTTACATTAATAATTTTTATATAATAGATATTATATCTATTTTTATAATTATTAACTAGACTTTTATTTTAACTTTTACAACAATTTTCAAATCTGTAATACTTTAGTTAAATTTATTTTCTTATTCTTATATAATTTTATATATTTATATAATAGATATATTTTACTTTTTATATATATTTATTATATTCATTCAATTATATTCTTATCATTTATAATATTTTTATTCTATTCTAGAGCTAAAAGCTCTCTTAATATTATTTAATTTTATATTATATACTTTATATAATATTATAATTTATTTATTCATAATTTTAATAATTATACTACTTTCAATATTAGATATTATTATTTATTCATTCTATTAGCCGGAGGACCTTGGGGCCGACTGACGTCCGCCCCGCGGAAGATATTTAATCTTTATATAGATTTTTATTCTATTCATAATATTATATATATTAGTAGTATTTATTTTTTAAATATAATTTATTTCTTTAATTTAATTTATATTTTAATTTTATTAAATATTTTTATTATAGAATTTTATATACTTTATCTTTTCATTCAATTATATACTTATCATTATAAATATTTTTATTCTATTCTAGAGCCAAAGGATATTTTAATATATGGATAAACTTAAGGCCGACTGGCCTAATAATTTAATTATACATTATATATTAATATCATACTATAATTTATTTAAAAATAATTTTAATAATTATATTATTTTAATATTATATATTATTATTTTAATAATTATATTACTTTAATTTATTATAGATTATTATTAGTCTTTTAATAATATATATATATTTAACATTTATAATATTTTTATTCTTGAATTTATTTTAATAATCAGAGGTTTTTATTTATTAAAAACCGATAAATATATTTAAATTATATTTAAATAATATTACTATAATATAATATTTTTATATTACTTCTATTAATTAAAATACCTTTTTTAATTCTTTAGATTATTAATCAATAATTATTTAAGCCGGAGGACCTAGGGGCCGACTGACGTCCGCCCCGCGGAATATTTATTAATATATGTATCATTTTAAAATAATTTTTATAGCCCGAGGCGAATGCCGAGTGGCGTCCTCCACGGGAAGAATAGAATATCTTTATCTTTTCATTCAGTTATATATTTATTCTTTTAAATATTATTATTCTATTCTAGCCTAATGGCTTATATATTTTTTATAGGGGGGGAATATATATATTATATATATTATTTTATTCTTTATATTTTATATTATTATAATTTATATTATTTTAATTTTATTATTACCTTTTTATATACTTATCTTTTCATTCAGTTAGATTCAGATTTAATTATTAAATTGTTATTCTATTCTAGGTAGTATATTTTACATAAGGGGGATCTTTACTTTATAATTTATTAATATATTTATTATTATTATTATTATTATTATTATTATTCTATTCTAGCCAGAGGCTACCTTGGTGCCGACAGGCGTATGCTACGCGGAAGAAAGTATATTTTAATAGGGATATCTATTTTTTATCTTTTTAATTAATATATACTTTGAATATTATTATCTTTTCATTCAGTTAGATTCAAATTTAATTATTAAATTGTTATTCTATTCTAGAGCTTAAAGCTCTTTATATTTATATATTATTATTATTTATTAATTTTATATATATACTTAATCTTTTCATTAATTTTATTATAATTATATATTTAGGTAATATATACTTATTTTATTATATATAATTATATTATTTTATAGAATTAATTCATTTTTATTTAATTAAATATTTAAACTTAAGGTATTAATATTTTTATAGCCCGAGGCTAATAATAAGTGGTGTACTCCACAATAATAATTTTATATCTTTATCTTTTCATTCAATATATATACTTCTAATTTATAATATTTTTATTTTATTCTTGAACTTAAATATTTATAATATTAGTAATATTAACATAAAAGAATTATATTTTATTCAATATTTTAATATAATATGTTAATTATTTTTTAATAAAAATTACTATGAATAAATTTTTTAATGGAGTATATTCATTTATACTTATTTATTTATTAATTAATAAATATAGGTAGTTTTTATTATACTTTAAAAATAATACAGTTCTTTTTTTTTATAAATTAGATGAAAAATAGTAATAATTAATATAATTCTATAATTTTGCTGAGGATGTTTTTTTTTAGGGATGGATTAATAATCTATAATATATATATATAATATTTTAATAATATAAGTAAATATAATAATAAAATTATTATTTAGAGGAATTATAAAATATAGAGAATATGATGTTAGTTCAGACTTAATACTATATAGAGACATAACACATGCAAATCAAACGATTATTTAATTGATATATAATTATATAATATTAATATTATATAATTCAAATAATGATAATTAAGTGGTGTATCCGTGAGTAATAAATAGAATTAGAACTAATATATCTTTTAAATGAAGAATACTTTAATCTTTTTAGGTTAAATAAAGATAATTATTAAATTAATTATTGATATTAGTCAAGCTATTAGCAGTATAGGTATTATGTAGGATAATAGCCATACATAGCCAATAATCTGTAGCAATTAATTAACGTTATAATTGTCACGTCGATTATGAAATACAATCGATATCTATATGATACAGCAGTGAGGAATATTGGGCAATGATCGAAAGATTGACCCAGTTATCTATAATAATGAAATTTCAATTTTCTTATTTATTTTTTTTTTTTTAAAAAATTTAAATATAGTAAAGAAAAAATTGTTATAAATTAAAGTTATAGACTAGCGAGAATAATGATAGTAGCTATCATCAGATTATGATGAATATAAAATTTATTTTATATGTCGATTAGTACCGATTAAGATATGTGCCAGCATTCGCGGTTATACATAGGGTGCAAGTATTAGTTATATTGGTTTAAAGGATCCGTAGAATTTATATATTATATATATATATAGAGTTAACAATAGTAATAAATGAATTATAATAGTAATGATGAAATATTATGATAATTATAGGACAGTCGATATTGAAAATATTTATTATATGTTAACTGACATTGAGGGATGAAGGCTAAATTAATGAAATGGATTCGATACCCAAGTAATTTTAGCAGTAAACTATGAGTACTGAATATTTATAATAAATAAATATTTAAGAGAAATCAATAGTATTCCACCAGGAGAGTATAATAACTCAATGGAAACCCAATACAATAGACGGTTATAATCAATAGCAGTGGAGTATGTTATTTAATTTGATAATCCCCAAAAATCTTACCACATCTTGAATATTATCTTAATGATATTACAGGCGTTACATAGTTGTCTTCAGTTCGTGCTGTGAAGTTTAAGGTTAGTTCCGTAAACGAACGCATTCCTGTATAAATATTTAAATATTTATAATTCTTTATTTAAATGCATAAAGAGAATAGGTTTAAGACAAATCATTATGACCCTAATGTTGTGGGCTATAGACGTACTATAAAATAATATATAAAATTTAATTAAATAGTGATATTTAATGATAAATACAACTTATTAAAATATGTTATATATTAATATATAATTTTAGTATGAATTATATCCTGTAATTCGGATATATGAAACAAGAATTGCTAGTAATCAGTAATTAAGTATATTACGGTGAATATTATTAATTGTTTCGCACTAATTACTCGTCACGCGGTAAATTAAAATAAATAACAAAAATAAATATTATATTTTTAATCCTTTATTATTAAATAATTGTTTTGATTTTATAATTTTATTTAGTTATCTGTTTTATATTATTGCGAAGTCGAAATACAGTTACTGTAGGGGAACCTGCAGTGGGCTATATTTAATCTTTATTCATATTCACACACACATATAAATAATATATATATATATTTATATATTATATTTATTTAAATAATAATATTATTTAATTTTAAAAATAAATAAGAAAGAAAAAAAAATATTTTTTTTTAACTTAATTTTATATAAGCTCGAGGTGAACGCCTCGATTTAATTATAATTTTAATTATGATAAAATTAAATTATTTTATATAATTAGTGGCTTACAAAAATAAGCCGTAGGCGGATTATATATAAATAATGAAATAAGGGATTTGCTTAATTGGTATAGCATTTGTTTTACACACAAAATTAGTATAGGTTCGAGTCCTATATTCCTTATTATGTACATATTAAGTATTATAATACTTAATATGTAAATGAAATTTTAATTTATTTAAATATAAGTAAATTAATAAAAAAATTAAATAATGTTATGATGTACAGATTTGAAAAGTGTTGTATGACATTAACGGGTTATTCAAGGAATATATTGCTATTAATAAATAAGGTTAATAATAATATAAAATATATATATATTTATATATATATATTGATATATTTAATACCTAAGGGAAACCATAATAATAAACGTGAAGAACTGAATCATCTAAGTATTCATAGGAAAAGAAATCAAAAGAGATATTATGAGTAATGGCGAGTGAAAGTAATAAAGTCATTAGTAAAATAAGTATTATTTTATCAATAAAGTAAGAAAATAGATAACTAAATCTAAGACTAAATATTATTAATAAGCAGAAAAAGTACCGAAAGGGAAAATATGAAATGGATAATCTATAAGCAACATGAGATTTATTAAAATAGATTTAATGTGTACCTTTTGCATAATGGGCCAGCAAGTAATGTAGTTTAGCAAAATATATTATATTATATATAAATAGAATATATAATGATAAATTAATTTATTGAAAAATGTTAATAAGTTAAATTACATTGGCCCGAAAATAAAAGATCTTATTATTACAAGATATATAATTAATGAAAATTAATTTATTGATCGAATGGGTTAATGTTGCAGTATTATCCAATTAGTGATGATAAGTAAGTGAAAGACTAACCTGTTTTATAGATAGCTGGTTCTCTGTGAAATATATGTTAGTATAGCGATTTAATTAAATAATTATAAGGTATAGCACTTAATATTTATATTATCATTAATTTATTAATGATAAATGGGGGTTAATAATTAACTTATCATGTATATTTAATCTCATAATATTATAATTATAAATTAAATTAGTCAGACTATATGCGATAAGGTTTATAGTCGAGAGGGAAACAGCCCTAAATTACATTTAAGGTTCCAAAATATGGATTAAGTGAATAAAATGTATTAATTGTCATAATCAATTAGTTGGTGGGTTTGACAATAACTATCCTATAATGAACATGTAACAATGCACTAATATTTATTTCCGTATTACGGATTTCGATAATTAATACAGATAATATACGGATCTCGTAAATCCATTACCGATAATGAATATATTAATATATAAATAAATAAATATATTAATATGGTAACAGAGCATATAATAAACTTTATATAATAATTGGATTAATTATTATATTATATAATTATAATATAATTATATACTTAATAAATATATAACTTTAATTTATTTAAATAAATGTATTGATATTAATATTTATTATTAATAGTTAATTATATTGAGAATGCTGGCATGAGTAGCGAAAAATAAGTATAATTTTTATATAAATTATATAAACTTATTCACATAATACATATGGTTTTACTATAAATTCGGTCCTTAAGTTGGTTTACAGATTTAGTAAACACGATAGGTTTTATTTGTTATTATATATATATATTTATTATATATGGGCACTTATTAATTAATATTAATTAGTATTATAAAGTGTACAAGAAATAGATAATAATAAGAACCGTAATTAAGACCGACACAGGTGTGTATAGTAGAGAATATGAAAGTGAATGGATGAAGTATTCGGAAGGAACTCGGCAAAAAATACCTCCACGTTTGTCAATAAAGGGAAATTAAAAATAAGATTATACAACTGTTTACTAAAAACACAGCACATTGCGGATATAAAAATATTAGTATAATGTGTGAATTCTTCTCAATGATTGAACAAATAAAATATGAATTTGTAAAAGGATTTATATGAACTGTTAGTCAAATAGAAGCCTTATTCTGAGGGTTATAATGTAGCGAAATGCCTGTAAAGAGAGGGGTAGGATCCTCTCGTCACGTATATTAAATTATATGGGCTTAAATTGTCAAATTACGGGGAAGCCTTAAAGATTATATCACCAAACCATAGAAAAAGAAAGAAGTATATGAGTGGCTGAAGTAATGATTCAGGTATGGTAATAGTATATAATATGATCGAAAGAGAAATAGGTAATCGCGTATCTAAATCGGGCTATTTAAATAATTATTTAAATGTCTGTAAAAGAGCAACGAGTAGACGGCAATTACCTTTTAATATAAAAGGGTTAAGGTATACTCTAATGGCTTTCGAAAGAAAGTATCACACTAACATCCTTTCTACGTTTAGTAATCAAGAAATAAATCCTTGATTTATTACAGGATTAATAGATGCTGAAGGTTCATTTATGTTAAAAATAAGTGAAAAAAGGCAACAATTAGAATTTTCTATAACTTTACATTCTATAGATAAAGAATTAATCATGAAAATCTATAAATATTTTAATATAGGTAATTATAGAATAATTGAAAGAAATGGTATCTATAAATGTATATTTTCAATAGTTAGTTTAGAATTGATTATTAATCATGTAATTCCTCATTTTGATAAATATCCTTTACAAACTAAAAAAAGAGCTGATTATTTACTATTTAAAGAAGCTGCATTTATTAAATATTATGATAAAAAAAATTATAATATAGAAAAATTAATAAGTATTAGAGCTTCAATGAATAGAGGTTTAACTAAATCTTTAATAATAAAATATCCTAATATAATTCCAGTTAATAGACCTAAAGTTGAATTTAATAAAGATTTAAATCCTTATTGAATTTCAGGTTTCGTAACTGGTGATGGACATTTTAGTTGTAAGATTGTAAATAATAATAGAATTAAATTTCTATTTAATATTACACAAAATTCTAGAGATAAAGAATTAATGGAGTATTTCATTAATTATTTAAATTGTGGTTTTACGTATATTAATACTAAAGATAATTGTATTTACTATGAAGTAATTAAATATGATGATATAATTAATAAAATTATACCATTCTTTAACAAATATTCTGTTAGAGGTACTAAATTAGTAAATTATAATTATTTTAAGGAAATTATTCAAATAGTTAAATTTAATACTCCTCTTACTTCTAGTGAGTTAAATAAAATTCAACATATTAGAAATAATATGAATGAAAAAGGATTAGCAAATTGAGTGACCAAATATGATAAAGTTAGTTAAACCGTGTGGCTCATAATTATAGTCTTGCATGAATGGAGTAATGATATAATAACTGTCTCCCGAATACGTCCAGCGAAATTGTATTAGCAGTGAAGATACTGTTAAATTACAGATAGACGGAAAGACCCTATGCAGCTTTACTATATACAGATAAACTGTTGAGTATTTCTAAATATTCAGTTTATGAAGTAGCTAATAGTAGTAAAATTGAGAAGCTTCTTATTTAAAAATACTTAACTTATCTCATTTTTAATTTAATGTTTAATATAACTAAATTATACATATAAATATTTTATAATATTTATTGAGAGACAGTTTCTGTTAGATAGTTTTGATGGGGCGTCATTCTCACATAAATAAACTGAGTAAGTCCTTTATAACATAAATTATTACTTATGACATATGTCATAAGTTTAAATTATAAATTATTTATAATGATTATGTATATACAATATAATAGTTAATAAGAGGTTTAACCTTTTATACTATTTATTGAATAAATAATAGAAAAGAGAAAGTATAGTTGAATTGTCATGAAAACAATTAATCTAAATAGATTTAACAAGTATAATAGTATAACTATGCATAAATTACAACATCTACAAATGAAGTAAATACGTAAGTATGGTATAATGAACATTTATTATATTTAGTAATAGATAAAGATAACGAATAAAAGTTACGCTAGGGATAGACATTTGTCCCATTATATTCATATATTTGAATATAATTATCCAATAATAATAATAATTATTGGAGTAAATTGGGTGAATTGCAAGGAACTCCATTTTAATGGACAATTTGCAGCGAAGCACATGAAGTCAGATATTAAAAGTAATGTGAACGTTCAACGACTAGAGAATGAGTAATAGACAACAATAATTTCTCCACGAGCGCCCAATATCATATATATATAAACATATATATATATATGGTAATGACATAGTCTGAACAATATATAAGTTTTTATTTATTGTATTAAATAATTAACCTTATTTTTAACTTTGTTAAAATAAGTAAGATGTTCTTCTAGTAATAATATTTAATAAAAATAAAACGAAATTATTGAAATAATATTTAAATAATATTATGATAACAATATTGAACAGGGTAATATAACGAAATAGTACAAATAGTAAGTTATGTTTGCCACCTCGATAAAATAAAGATAATAAAGTCGATGTCGAGTATAAATTGGGTGAATTGCAAGGAACTCCATTAAAATGGACAATTTGCAGCGAAGTTTATAGCGATCTTTGTAATATATATATTACAATGCTATAAAAACGTTCAACGACTAGAAAATGAGTTAGATCAACAATAATTTTTCCACGAGCGCCCAAAGATTTATTTTTAATAATAGATCTATGACATAGTCTGAACAATATAGTAATATATTGAAGTAATAAATAAACATTATTACGATAACACAAAAATAATTGGTCGACTCGTCCTTTCCTACTGGTTGTAGCAGCTAGTAAGGGTTAGACTGTTCGTCTATTAAAAGGGTACGTGAGTTGGGTTAAATACGTCGTGAGACAGTATGGTTCCTATCTTCTGTAATGAATTATAAATGTGGATCTATATATTAGTACGAAAGGACCATATATAATTAATCAATGGTGAATTATTAGATATATAATATTTTTTAATAAAAATTATCAAATATTAATACATATTATATTTTTTTATGTTATATATCTACGTAGTATAGCTAAATTAATAAAGAATAAATATTGAAAGCATATGAAATATGAATTGGTTCCACGGATATAAAAATAGTGATTATAGAACATAATCTTTAAATAGTTTATTGCAATAAATTTGTATATAATACTAATTTACTATTATGTCATACAACTTCTAATCTTACATCAATAACATTATTTAATTTAGTAGACATTATTTATAAATGTTGATAGTTTAATTATTATTATATATTATATAGTTGCATTAGCTCAATTGGTAGAGCGTTTGTTTTGTAATCAAAAGGTTTAGAGTTCAACTCTCTAATGCAACAAATATAATTAATTATTAGCCGGAGATTTATATTTATTTAAATTGAGTGGCGTAATAAAATAAGTAGGAGGACCGTGTAATAATTAAATTACTTTAAAGTAAATTTAAATATATATATTTATTAATCTTAAATTAATTATCAATCAATTAAATAATTAAGCCGGAGGACCTTGGGGCCGACTGACGTCCGCCCCGCGGAAGATTTATTAATATTTATTCTTCTATAATTAATTTATTGATCTTATAGTTAAATGGTTATAACATCATCCCTTCACGATGAGAGTACCAGTTCGATTCTGGTTGAGATTATTTAAGATATATATTATAAAGAGAGAAGCGAACAAGGTAGTTCATAGAAATTGCAAATTTCTAACAATAGGGTTCGATTCCCTCTTCTCTCTTTCTTCCGTATATTAATAGTGTTCTGAAATGAATATATTAATTTAATTATTCTATAATTCTTCGCTACTTTGTAGCGGAAGACTTCATCCAGAGGTCTTCTTTTCACTTATTAAAATAAGTGAAAAATCAGACTGTAAAATAAGATTATTAACTTAAAAAAAAAAAAAGAGTATATTAAGTATAACTCTATAAATTATTAACTTAAAATATATAAATGAATATTTATTATTCATATATACTAAGTTCTATTATAATTTTATTATAATCAAACTTATATAATATATCTTAATTTTATATCAAGTATATTTATTACATATGATTCGTAAGATTTTTAATATTCTATGGAATGAAATGTTTTTATAATCAGCCTGATAAACGTAATTAACGTAAAATTAGGTAATATAGTTTAAAGTTATTTAATATTAAATATGATATTTTTCTTTAATATCTTCTTTTAGGAAGTTAATATTAGTTAAATATCAAACTATTGATTATAATTCTAATTCTGTATTTATAATTTAATTATTATAATATAGAATTAAAAAAATTTAATATAAATACTTAAGATAAATTAGTAAAGTATTTATATTTAGAGAACATCTCATGTATATTCAAAGATGATTATACTCTACAAATGCTAAAGATATTGCAGTTTTATACTTTATCTTTGCCATTTTCTCAGGAATTGTAGGTTCTATTATGTCTTTAATTATTAGATTAGAGTTAGCTGCTCCAGGTAACCAAGTTTTACATGGTAACCATCAACTATTTAATGTATTAGTTGTAGGTCATGCATTATTAATGATTTTCTTCTTAGTTATGCCTGGTTTAGTTGGAGGATTTGGGAATTACTTATTACCTTTACTAATCGGTGCATCTGATATGTCATTTGCTCGTCTAAATAATATTTCATTCTGACTATTACCTCCTGCATTAGTTTGTTTAGTTGCTTCTACATTAATTGAAAGTGGAGCCGGAACAGGATGAACAATTTATCCTCCATTATCAGGTATCCAAGCACATTCATCTCCTAGTGTTGATTTAGGTATTTTTGCAATTCATTTAACATCTATTTCATCATTATTAGGTGCTATTAATTTCATTGCTACATCATATAATATGAGAACTAATGGTATGACTTATAGTAAAATGCCTTTATTCGTATGAGCTATAATTATTACAGCCGTAATGTTATTATTATCATTACCAGTATTATCTGCGGGTGTGACCATGTTATTAATGGACCGTAACTTCAATACTTCATTCTTTGAAGTAGCTGGAGGAGGAGATCCTGTACTATATCAACATCTTTTTTGATTTTTCGGTCTAATATATTGGCCTATTTGATATGAAACTATCAATTTAAATTTCGCTATATGCTGGAAAATCTATATATATTTTAATAAAATTAAATATATAACAACTATATTAATTACTAATATTATAAGTCAATATAAATATATTGCCAAATTAGTGAAAATATTAATATTAGGAGATAATCAGCAGATAACCAACGATAGATTTAACTTAAAACGTTATAAATCTTATTTAGTAGGAATTTCAGAGACTACACGCGAAAATTCTGAATTAAATAATAATAATAATAATAATAATAATAATAATAATAATAATAATCATAATATTAATAATAATAAATTTAATCAATGATTAGCAGGTTTAATAGATGGCGATGGTTATTTAGGTGTATCCAAAGCTGGATACACTTCTTGTGAAATAACTGTAGCTTTAAAAGATGAAAAAACATTAAATCAGATTCAAAATAAATTTGGAGGTTCTGTGAAACTTAGAGCAGGAATTAATGCTGTTAGATATAGATTACATAATAAAGAAGGTATGATTAAATTAATTAATGCTATTAATGGTAATATACGTAATACTAAAAGATTACCACAATTACATAAAGTTTGTACTATTTTAAATATACCTATTATTGAACCTATTAATCTAACAATAAATAATTCTTGATTTATTGGATTTTTTGATGCTGATGGAACTATAGGATATTCATTTAAAAATGATTATCCTCAATTAACTATTAGTGTAACTAATAAAACTTTAAGTGACGTTCAAATGTTTAAAGAATTATTTGGAGGTTATATATATTATGATAAATCACAAAATGGTTATTATAAATGAACTATTCAAAGTGAAAATGATATATTAAATTTTATTAATAATTATGTTAAATATAATTGTTCAAGAACTGTCAAATTTCATAGATTAATGTTATGTAAAAAATTTTTTGAATTATATAAGTTAAAAGCTTATAAACAAAATAATACATCCATTTTATATAAAGCTTGATTATTATTTAATAAAAAATGAGATATTAATTAATTAATTAATTAATTAATTAATTAATTATTATTATTATTATTTAAAAGAATAAGATATAGTCCATTTATATATATAAAAATATATATAATTGCACCCTGAGGTAAGATATTGCCTCATCTCTTTATTATGGAAAGAGATATTAATAATTTTTTTAATTATTAATATAATGTTATTAAATGCTGGAAAATCTTGAAATAATATTAAATTATTTAATAATCATTATAACTACTTCAATTCAGTATTATTATTAATAATATATATACTAGGAATCATAGTAAAAAAGTTATATGACCAAGACAATCAGCAGGTAATTAATATTTTATGTGTATTTATTATGATTATAAATACATATATTTTAAGTTGAATACACCTTAGTATAAACTTATATCCGCAACACGGAAGATATTCAATTACTTCAGAGACTAAAATTAATATTAAAAATTATTATATTAATCAACGTAACATTATTAAATTATATATATATAATTATATTTATATAACTTTATTAAAATTTAAAAAATTTAATTATTTAAATTTTAATTATAAAAATATAATATTTTCCACTAAATCATTATCAGAACATATACCTAAAAATAATAAATCCTATTCTGATGAGGAATTTGGTCATTATTTAGCAGGTTTAATTGATGGCGATGGACATATTAGTTCATCTAAACAAATAATAATTGTTTTTAATCATAAAGAAATTAAAACAGCATATTATTTAAAATCTAAAATTGGATATGGAGTTGTTTCACAAATTAAAAATAAAAAAGCATATAAATATGTTGTTTCACATACAGAAGGTATATTAGTTATTTTATATTTAATAAATAATAAATTAAGAACTATAAATAAATATAATCAAGTATTAAATTTATTAGAATTAAATCCTAATTTAAATAAAAAATTTATATTTTTATATAAAACATTTAATATGAATCTATCTACAGATTTTTATAATCATTGATTAGCTGGATTTATAGATTCAGATGGAGGATTTCAGATTAAAATACGTAAAAGATCTTCTAGACCTTCTTCAACAATAACAATTAAATTACAAATAAGTCAAAAAGATAAATTAATACTTGAACAAATACAAAAATTTTTAAGTAATTATGAAAATACTAATAATTTATCTGGAACTTATTTAGGTATGAGAAAACATCCTAATAGTAATTATACATATTACTTAGAAACAACAACTATGACTAGATTTAAAACTGTATTACTTTATTTAGATCATTTTAATTTAATAAGTAAACATATACAATATATTAAATGTCGTTCAGTTTATTTAAATATTTTAAATAAGAAACATTTAACTTCAGATGGTTTAGAAAATATTATAAAAGTTAAAAATAACCTTAATAAATAATATATATATAATTTAATAAAAGATATAGTCCCATCAATAATGTGAATTATTGTAGTTTTATAACTAATTATAATAAAAAAAAAATCATTCATTTTATTATAATAAAGAAAAATGATATATTTTAATTGTACCTGGATTCGGTATTGTATCACATATCGTTTCTACATATAGTAAAAAACCTGTATTTGGTGAAATTTCAATGGTATATGCTATGGCATCTATTGCTTTCTTAGGATTCTTAGTATGAAGTTGTATAAAAATGATGGCTTCACCGTTTAGTGATAAACGTGTTAAATATTTTGCTGTATGCTGGAACAATTTAAAGTTAATTAGTACTTTTAATAGTAAAAATCTAATTAATTATATTCAATCAGCAGGAAATCATATAGTTAAAGTATTATATAATGTAATTAATTTAACTAATAATGTGAGATCCTCAGAGACTTCTTCCTTACAGAGGTCCCTGATGATCCCCCCCGTGAGATCCTCAGAGACTATACGCAAAACATCTTTTAATTTTACTGCGTTTTATAAATATTATAATGAATTAAATAATTCTCCTATTAATATAGATGATAATTGATTAACATGATTTATAGGATTTTCTGAAGGAGATGGAGCACTCTTAAGACAAAAAAATAAATTAAGATTTGTTTTAACTCAAAAAGAAGGTAAAATTCTTTATCATATTAAAAATATTTTAAATATTGGTCAAATTAAATTTTATCCACAAGGTAAAAATAATAAAAATGGATATTATAGATTAATTGTAACTAATCCTAAAGAAATTTATATATTAGCATTAATATTTAATGGTAATTTAGTATTAAATTCTAAATTAAATCAATTTAAATATTGAATTGATATTTTAAATACTTCCTGTAATTTTAATAAATTAATATTTATTGATAAATTACAAACTATTTCTTTACATAATGCTTGAATTTCAGGTTTTACTGATGCTGAAGGTTGTTTTAATGTATCAGTTATTAAAAATACTAGATATAATTTAGGATATGTTACTAAATTACGTTTCATTTTAGATCAAAATGATGAAATAGTATTAAATATGATTAAAAATTTATTTAATACTGGTAATGTTTCATTAAGAAGTAAATCAATTAATCATTATCGTTATACTATTACTGGATTTAATAATTTTAATGATTTAATTAATTATCTTGAAAAATATCCTTTAAAAAGTCAAAAATATAATTCTTTCTTAAAATGAAAAAATATTTATACTATGATAATTAATAAAGAACATTTAACTTTAGAAGGATTAAATAAAATTCAAGTTTTAAAAACAAAAATTAATATTGAGAATAGTTTAACAAATAAAACAGGTAAAAAATTATAAAAGATGAAGATATAGTCCGATACTCTAAGTGATTAGAGTTTATATTTTTATCCGGAGGACCTTGGTCCCGACAGGCGTCCGCACCGCGGACGAAATATAAAGATAATATTGTTATATATTATTAACATTTTCGCATCATATGTATATCGTAGGATTAGACGCAGATACTAGAGCGTATTTCACATCATCTACAATGGTTATTGCTGTACCTACAGGTATTAAAATCTTCTCTTGATTAAAAAAATGATCCTTTAGCAAGATCAATAAAAATAAGCTGATCAACAACCTATTATATCATAAAATTCTTTTAGAGGATTTATATGATAATACTATTTATAATATTTATCAATTATTTCCTAGATCAAATAAATTCTATATTAAACCAAATACTAAATGTAAATCATTAGTTATATATGGTTCTAATTTAGAAAATAATTTAGGTAATAAAAAATATACTAGTATTGTTAGTTATATGGTTAATATACCTAATAATATATTATATATTTTAACTGGAATTATATTATCAGATGGACATATTAATATTAAAATATCTAAGGATAAAAGAATTATAAAAGGATTAATTATTACTAATAATGGTAGATTTTATTTAAAACAATCTATAAAACATGTAGAATATGTTTTATATGTTTTTAATTTATTATCTCATTATTGTTTATCACCTCCTAAATTAAAAAAAAGTCATTTAAAAGGAAAAATTTTTTATGCTGTTGAATTTAATACAAGATATTTACCTTGTTTCACAGTATTAAGAAATAAATTTTATAATGGTAGAATTAAAATTATTCCAAATGATCTTTATGAATTAATTAATTATGAAAGTCTTGCACATATTATTATGGGTAAGGGTTCTCTTAATAAAGGAGGAGGTATAATATTAAATTTACATAATTTTACTTTAAAAGAATTAATATATTTTATGAATATTCTTAAAATTAAATTTGATTTAGATTGTACTATATATAAATATAGAAATCAATATGTAATTAATATTAAAGTTAATTCTATTAAAAAACTTTATAAAGAAATTTATCCTTTTATTATTCCAAGTATGAAATATAAATTTAATAAAAAATTATTTGAAATGGATAATAAATAGTATTAAAAATATAATAGTAATGGGCAAATTCGGGGGAACTCCTATTTATAAAAATAATAAATTATTATAGGACAATCGCCGAGCTAAGTCATATATGAGAAATCTATATGTAAAAGTGTAGAGATTAGACGCCCATTAATAACCTAACTTATTAATATTGTAATATTGGTTATTTAAGGTATAATCCAAGTGCCAGTAATGGTTTAGAGTAAACCTCTAACAGTAATAATTAATATTTATATATTACTGACGTAAGTTAACTAGCTAGTTATATTATATATATATAACAGGATCTGAAATTGATCTAAGGTTAATTAAAAGAGCAACATTATATGGAGGATCAATTCGTTTAGCTGTACCTATGTTATATGCAATTGCTTTCTTATTCTTATTCACTATAGGTGGATTAACAGGTGTAGCATTAGCTAATGCATCATTAGATGTAGCATTCCATGATAATTATTGAAAAATATTAATATTCATATTAATATTTATATATATTATATATAGTAATATAATTATATTATATAATAGTAGTAAAAATAAAACAATATCTTTAAATAAACAAGATATTAATTCTAACAAAGAATTATATAAAAATATATCTCAAATATATATTAATCAAAATAATTTAGAATTAAAAAATTATATTGAACAATTTTTTGTTGGTTTATTAGAAGGTGATGGAACTATAACTGTAGATTATATTTCAGAATTAAAAAAAAGAGTAAGAATTATTATAGCTATTAAAAATTTACAAGAAAATCAACAAATGATTGATCTTTTAGTTAAATATATAGGAGGTAGAAAAACTTTAGAAAGAAATAATACTTATGTAGTATGAATAGCTTCTAGTAGATCAGATTTAGCTAAAGTATTTGGTATTTTTGCTAAATATCCTTTATTAACAACTAGAAAAAAATTACAATTAGAATTTGCTCTTGAATTTATTAATGATAATACTTATTTATCTAAAGATAAATTTATAGAATTACGAAATAATAAATATAATAAACAATCTAATTTAATTGATTATTATAATAATAGTTTTATTCCTCCTATTTATTTTCCTGGTTGATTATCAGGATTTATAGAAGCTGAAGGTTCTTTTAAATTAATTAAATCTGAAAATAATACTATACACACCTCACAATTTATTATAGGTCAAAATTATGATAAATTTATTTTAAAAAGTATTTTAAATTATTTTGATGCTTCTAATAATACTATTTCTTATGATAATAAAAAATATTATCGTATTCATATATCTAATCAAAAAAATAGAATATTAATTAATAAACATTTTGAATTATATCCTTTATTAGGATATAAATATTCTCAATATATTTGATGAAAAATGAATCATTAATATTATATATTATATAATTATATTATTTTCAAAAATAAAGTGTCTTGATGTCACACTTCAAAAATATTAAATTAATTTAATATTGGTTATAATAATATTAATTTATTAATTAATTTATTTATTATAGCTAACGGTGAAGGTATATATATTGATTTTTGAATGCAATCATACAACGGATATATATATTAATACCGTGTACGTATATATTTTTTATAAATATATATTATGTAGAGACTAGACGTTGTGTAATTAAATATTAATTTATTTAATTAAAGATATAGTCCAAATTAGAAAATAAGTTAAAAATAAATATTAAAAAAAAATACTTATAATTTCACTTATTACGTTGTCGGTCATTTTCATTATGTATTATCTATGGGAGCTGTTTTCTCATTATTCGCAGGATATTACTATTGAAGTCCTCAAATCTTAGGTTTATACTATAATGAAAGATTAGCACAAATTCAATTCTGATTAATCTTTATTGGAGCTAATATTATATTTATGCCTATGCATTTCTTGGGTTATTCCTTAAAAAAAAATTGTAGGCCCAAGTAAAATTTCACTATATGCTGGAAACTCCTAAAGATTTATTTACTAATATTATAAATATTATGTAAAAATAATAAATATATTGCAATGGACAATCAGCAGGAAACCAAAAATGAATTAATTTAATTAATCATTGAGTAGGATCCTCAGAGACTACACGTGAAAAATATATTTAATTATATATTAAGATATAGTCCATAATTTGTTGAAAAACAAATTCCATAAAAATTTTTTTTTATTATTATTTATTTTATAATTTTAGCTACATAAATCATTATGTATATTATTTAATATATTCAATAAAAATAATAATAATAAGTATAATTATTCTTCTAATAATCATATTAATTTAAATAATCATAAAAGATATATGTCAACATATATTAAAAATAAATATCAGATTAATAAAGAGGATATTAGTTATGAAATATATTACGAAAATATGGAAGAAGCTAAAGATATTATATTTAAAGATCTTAAAAATAAAAAAGGTATTTATTTATTATATAATAATTTAGATGATTCTTTCTATATTGGAAGTGGTATTAATTTATATATTAGATTAAATACTTATTATTATCCATCTCGTTTAGCCGATAATAGATTAATTTCTAAAACTATTTTAAATGTAGGTCATTCTAATTTAAGTTTATTTATATTAGAATTATATGATATTAATGATTCTATTAATATTATTGAAAGAGAACAATATAATATTAATATGTATTTACCTAATTTAAATATTTTACAATTTGCATCTAGTAGTAAAGATTTTAAACATTCTCCAGAAACTAAAGTTTTATTATCTGAGTATGCTAAAAATAGAATATTTACTCAAGAAACTAGAGATAAGTTAAGTAAAATGTTTACTAAAGAAAATAATCCATTTTTTGGTAAAGAACATTCTCCAGATACGAAATTAATTATGTCTTTAAAAAAACAAGGTATTAATAATCCTATGTTTAATAAACCTAAATCTCAAGAATTTATGGCATATATGAGAAGTTTTAAATCTGGAGGAAACAATATTAACGCTAAATCTGTATTTGTATATGATGCAAATACTTTAATATTATTAAATGTGTTTGAAACTAAAACAGCTTGTCGGGAAAAATATTCCATGACTAAAGCAACATTAAATAAATATATTAAATCAGGATTATCTAAAGATGGTAAAATTTTTAAAGAAGGAAAATAAAAAAATGCTACAAGGTATGCCACGTAGAATTCCAGATTACCCAGATGCTTATGCAGGTTGAAACTATGTAAGTTCAATTGGATCAGTTATTGCTATCATCTCATTAGCTTTATTTATTTACATCTTATACGATCAATTAGTAAATGGATTAACAAATAAAGCAGAAAATAAATCAGTTGTATTTAACAAAGCTCCAGATTTTGTAGAATCAAATACAATATTTGCAAATAACTCAATTAAATCAGCATCTATTGAGTTCTTATTAACATCTCCACCAGCAGTGCATTCATTCAATACACCAGCTGTACAATCATAATTATAAGCTTCCGCCTCAGGCTGAGTTGTTTTTTATAAAAACAACTATGCCCTCTTTTTGAAGGCTTCCTCACAGAGGCCTTCTTTTCACTTATTTTAATAAGTGAAAAATCAGGCTTAAATGTTTATAATATTTTTTATTAATATTCCTTTTTTCTAAGCTTTTATTAAGTAAAATAATTTTTATTATAATTAAGTATATAATTTATATAAGTAATACAAATTACTAAATTTATTATAATACTATAATTAATCTAAGGCGTAATAAAATTATATTAGCCAGATGAAGTATTATTATATATATATATATTATATATATTAGTTATATAAAAATATAAAATATTATTTATTAAAATCAAGAAAATAAATTAAAATGCCACAATTAGTACCATTTTACTTTTTAAACCAATTAACATATGGATTTATTCTATTAGTAATCTTATTAGTATTATTCTCACAATTCTTATTACCAAGAATTTTACGTTTATACGTAACAAGATTATTTATTTCTAAATTATAGTATACTATAATATTAATATATTATTACTTTAAAACTTAATATAATATAGTCCGTGGCGAACGCCGAGTTGTGTCTCCCCCCGGAAGTAATAAATAATAATTGGAAATAGTATGAGAATCTACCCTTATTGGTAAATACCTCATAGTTAATTAATTAATTAAAATTTATAATCTTATGTCTGTTATATTATAATATATAACATTTAAAGAAAATAAAAATAATGTAAATATATGTATTAAATAATTAAAATGTTTAATATAAAACAAAAATTAAAGAATGACAACATTTATTGTAAATTCTCCATTAGATCAATTTGATATTAAAGTATTTATGGGATTTGTATCTCCATTTATTGATTTATCAAATTTAAGTATTACAACTTTCACAGTTTACTGTGTATTTGTATTAGTAGTTATTTTAGGTTTAACATTATTAACAGATAATAATGGTAAAATTATTGGAAGTAGATGATATGTATCACAAGAAGCTATGTATGATACTATTAATAATATGGTATCAGGACAAATAGGTGGAAAATTAGGAGGATATTACTTCCCATTAATTTATACATTCTTCATCTTTATCTTCACAGCCAATTTAATTAGTATGATTCCTTACTCATTTGCAATAACATCTCATTTAGTATTTATTATTTCATTATCAGTAGTTATTTGATTAGGTGTTACTATTTTAGGATTCTACTACCATGGATTAGAATTCTTCGGATTATTCGTACCTGCTGGTTGTCCATTAGCTTTAGCACCTTTATTAGTATTAATTGAATTATTATCATATTCAGCTCGTGCTATATCATTAGGATTACGTCTATCCGCTAACACAAACTAAAAATTTAGGCAATTTTTTAATAAATTAATGTGTTTAAGAACCAAACTCCGGGGAAGCCCTAAAGCTCTAATAACTAAAGATGATAAGGAAACTTTTCATCTGGCCTCAAGTAATAAATGAGGGTATAGTAATATCATTAGAGATTCTAGTAATAGAAATGGGTAATCGCGGATCTAAATCAAATAATAAAATTTAAAGTAATTTTATTTTTGTAAAAGAGCAACGAGTAGATGGTTCTTTAGTTATATTATATAATATAACTATAAGGTGTACTCTTATCGCCGGGAAACCGGTTCTTAGAATAAATTAAGTAAACTAAGATTAAAGTTAATTATAACAGCCTTTCCTATATTTAATAAATAGTAATAAAGTTATTTAGCCGGAATACCTATCTTGGTATCTATTGATATTCCGCACCGCGGAATAATTTTATTACTTGTTCATAGGATTAAGTTATTTCATGATTATCAGGACACCTTCTAATGGCTATTTTAGGAGGATTAGTATTTAACTTAATGAGTGTTTCAATTGTAACATTCGTATTAGGATTTATCCCATTAGCAGGAATTTTAGCTATTGTAGTATTAGAGTTTGCTATTGCTATGATTCAAAGTTATGTATTCTCTATTTTAGCAAGTGGATATATTAAAGATGGTCTATACTTACACTAATATAAAAAATGTATCTTCTGGGCTATGCCATTATACTTGGCATCAAGTTAATTATTATTCATATTCATTTATTCAACAATTTGATTTATATAATATATAGATATATATATATATATAAGTTAATAATATATATATTAATATATATAGACCTCTGTAATAAAAACTTGAGTAAGAGTTTATAATTTAACGGTAAAATGTTACTTTGATAAGGTAAAAATATTGGTTCGATTCCAGTTAAACTCATAAAAAATATATTTAATATATATTAATTTTTTTTTTTTAAGGATAAATGACCGAGTGGTTTAAGGTATAATATTTGAGCTATTAAGTGTATTTTATACACCGGGGGTTCGAATCCCTCTTTATCCGATTAATTTATATATTTAGCTGGAGTATCTATCTTGGTATTAACTTGAGTCCGCGTTGCGTACTCATATAAAGGGGTTATAGTTTAATGGTAAAACAATTGTGTTGCATGCAGTAAATATGAGTTCGATTCTCATTAACTCCATATTATATATTTTAAGAAGGGGTTATCTATGTTGGTAGTAGGTATTGAGCTGTAAACTCAACGGATGTATTCCCTCGCATGTTCGATTCATGCCCTCTTCAATAAAATTAAGTTTTTATAGCTTAATCAGGTAAAGCATCTCACTGTTAATGAGACTACTGTCGGTTCAAATCCGTCTAAAAACTATATAAAAACAATGAAATATAAATAATATTTCATAAATGATCAAATATAAATTATAATATTAATAATATTAACATGGTTATGTCATTAGACTTCGCACATATGTCTTATTTTAACTACAATGTAGTTAAATATCAGGCTTAATTAATATTATGCTAAAATTAATTATCTTATGGCAGATATTTATAAAATATCTGTACTTTCTTTTTATTAAAACGAAAAATTCTATTAATTAATTAATTTAAGGTTATAAAAAAAATAAATATGTTATATAATTTAATAGATATTAATACATTAAATAGTAATACATTATTAGATATTATCGGATTATTATCAATAATCAGTGCAATATCAATTATAATTGTATCAAATCCAATGTATAGTATTTTATATTTAATTGCTTTATTTATAAATATAGGTTTATATTTATATTTAATAGGTATTAGTATTATGAGTTTATTATACTTATTAGTATATGTTGGTGCTATTGCAATTTTATTTTTATTTATATTATCATTATTTTCAGCTGTTAATTCAATAGAATTAAATGAAATAAATTGATTTAATAGTAATATAAATAGTAATAATTATCCTTTAGTATTATTAATTATATATTTATTATATAAACAAGCACATAAATATTATGAAAATATTTATAATAATTTAATTATTTCATCTTCTCAAACTAATGATTTAGATTATAATATTTCTACTGTTTACCAAAACAATTGATTTAATATTTTTGATTTTAACCATTTAAATCAAATTGGTTATTTATTATATACAGAATATTCTATTATATTTATTGTATTATCTATAATATTATTATTCTCAATTGTAAGTGCTATTATTTTAACATATAATAAATAATAATTATCTTTCCGTAAGGGGGAATATTTTTTAGTATTCACCTCGAGAAAAAAAAAAATTTTCTTTTCTTCCAGATGCCCTCATTATTAAAATTAACTTAATTATTTTAAAATTAATTAAAAACGAGGGCATAATATATAAAGTTTAGTGAATAATAAATATTTAACTTGATTTTTAATTATTAAGAAGGCATAGCCTAAATAATATACGTCAAGAAGTTAAAAATATTGTTTTAACTTATTACTAAACAAAATTTAAAAATAAAAAAAAAAATGATATTAAACCTAATAGAAATGTTAATTTTATTTGTCTGTGTATTATTAAGTGTAGCTTATTTAACAATTGCAGAAAGAAAAACATTAGCATATATGCAAAGAAGAATTGGTCCAAATGTAGTTGGTTACTATGGACAATTAATGGCTATTGCAGATGCTTTAAAATTATTATTAAAAGAGATAATTTTAGTAAGAGAATCAGATAAAATTTTAATTATAGTTAGTCCTGTTATTGCTTTATGTTTTGCTTTATTATCATGAGGAGTTATTCCTTTTAGTCCAGGTATAGCTATTGGAGATATAGAATATAGTATTTTATATTTATTAGTTATTGGAAGTATAGGAGTATTTGGAACTTTATTAGTTGGATGATCTTCTAATTCTAAATTTACTTTATTAGCAAGTATTAGATCTACAGCTCAATTAATTAGTTATGAGTTAATTTTAACTACAGATATTATTATTTGTATTTTTTTAAATAATACTTTAAATATTAATAGTTATATTGATAGTCAACAAGCTATTTGAATTGGTATTCCTTTATTACCCATTGCTATAACTTATTATATTGCTAGTATAGCTGAAACTAGTCGTCCACCTTTTGATAATATTGAAGCAGAATCTGAATTAGTATCTGGTCATATGACTGAATTAAGTGCTTCTCCATTCGTATTATTTTATTTAACAGAATATAATAATATCGTTGTAATGTGTTTCTTAAACGTTATTTTATTCTATGGAGGATATATGTTTAATATAATACCTTTAGAAACTATAATTAATATATTTAATATTAATAACTTTAATTATATTTATATGTTAGAAAGTCTTATTTATGTTCTTAATATTAGTATTAAAGCTATTATTTTAATGTATGGATTTATTTGAGTTAGAGCTAGTTTCCCTAGATTAAGATATGATTTATTAGTAAACTTATGTTGAGTTATATTTATACCTTTATTATTTGGTATATTAATTATAATACCTAATATTTTATATATTTTCGATTCTTTTGCTATTTATAGTTAATTTATTCATATTCAATTTATTCATATTCAATATAATATATAAGTAATAATAATATATATATTATTATTATTATGTCTGAGAGGAACGTCTTGGATTAATAAATATGCCCTTATAGCTTAATTTGGTAAAGCAGTAGAGTGAAGTTCTATATATATAAGTTCAATTCTTTTTGAGGGCATTACATATACTAAATAAACATATATGTAAATAAATTATGATTCCTTTAGCTTAATGGCAAAGCATAATACTTCTAATATTATTTATCTATGTTCAAATCATGGAAGGAATAATAATCTTCCGTATAAACGGATAAAAAATAAATAATCTTAATAAATTAACTTTTATAGGATAAATAAAGTATTACAATTAATAATTTTTAATAAATTAGCTGAAATTAAAGTAAGTATTTAGTTAAAAAAAAATATATTTATAAATGACACATTTAGAAAGATCACGTCATCAACTATTCCCATTCCATTTAGTTCAACCATCACCTTGACCTATTGCAGTTTCATTTGCATTATTATCATTAGCAATTTCCTTAGGATTAACAATGCATGGTTATATTTCAGGAACAGGAGTATTCTTTTCATCATTAATTTTAGTATTATATAGTATGACATTATGATTTAGAGATATTATTGCAGAGGGTATGAAAAAAAGTAATAGTATATCTAAATCAGAAATTGAAAATATATTAAATAATATAAATCATGAGAGATTTAAAATTAATGAAAACCAATTAGGATATTATTTAGCAGGATTATTAGAAGGAGATGGTAATATAAATATACCGAGTTTAGGTAAAACTATATTATTAACAGCAACAGGTAATAAAAGAATATTAAATCCTCGTATAACATTTACAGGAGATAAAAAGAATCTAGAGTTATTTGTATTTTTATATGATAAATTAGGTAAAATAGGTAGATTTAGTAAAAAAGGTAATATAATTAGATATATAATTGGAGATATTGATAGTACTATTAAAATAATAGAATTATTACATGGTAAATTAAGAACACCTAAAAATAAAACATTTAATCATTTAATAAAATATTATAATAATAAATTAAATCTAAATATATTATTAAGTCCTTTAGATAATAGTTCTTTTGAAGATAATGCATGATTTGCAGGAATAATTGAAGCGGATGGTCATTTTGGAGTTAAAGTTACAGATTTTAAACCTAAAACAGATAAAACAAAAAGATCCAGAAGTGCAAGTGTAACTTTAAGATTTATATTACAACAAAGAGCATTTGATCAACCAACACAAACTGATTTTTATCCTATAATGACTGATTTAAGTAAATTCTTAGATTGTAATCTTAATCATATTAAAAGTAGTAATATGTTATCATTAGAAGTATCTGCTATTAATAAATTAACTAAAATAATTAATTATTTTAATAATTATCCTTTAATAGGTGTAAAATATTTAGATTTTAAAGATTGAGAAACTATTTATTATTTAATTATAGCTAATAATCATACTGATAAAAATACTAGAGAATATATTAAAGAATTAAAATCTAATATGAATAATTCTAGAAAATTATAAATATATATTATATATATATATACTAATGTATAGTTATCTTAAATATATGTGCCCTCTTTAAATTTCACTATTTGCTGGAAACCCCTAAAGCTTTATTTACCAAAGTGTAACAATAATAAAGATAAAACAATGGGCAATCAGCAGGAAACCAAATTATTAAAATCTTGTAAGATTTAATACAGAGTAGGATCCTCAGAGACTACACGTGAAACATGTATTATTAAAAATAATACTAAAGATATAGTCCAGTTTAATTTGAAAGAATTAAAGTATTTCGACATATTTAGGGGACCATACATTAGCTGTAAGAAAAGGATTAAACTATGGATTTATTTTATTCGTATTATCTGAAATTTTAATTTTTGCTGGAATCTTCTGAGCATACTTCCATTCAGCTATGTCACCTACTATTGAATTAGGTGCAGTTTGACCTCCAGTAGGTATTACAGCTATCTCAGCTACAGAATTACCATTATTAAATACAATTATCTTATTAGCAAGTGGTGCTACTATTACATATAGTCATCATGCAACAATCGAAGGAAACAGAAATAATGCATTAAACGGATTATTTGTTACTTTATGATTAATTATTATTTTCGTTGTATGTCAATATATTGAGTATACTAACGCTACATTTACAATCGCAGATGGAGTATATGGATCAGTATTCTTTGCAGGTACAGGATTACATTTCTTACATATGGGTATGTTAATTATTATGTTAGCAGTTTGTTACTGAAGAATGAGAAACTATCACTTTACAACAACTCATCATGTTAACTATGAAACAACTATTTTATATTTACATGTATTAGATGTAATCTGATTATTCTTATATATTGTAATGTACTGATGAGGAGCTTAATTCTAATTTTTATAATTTATTTATAAAATACATTATTCATATTCATTTTTTTTTTTTTTTTTATTACGACATATATATATTTATACAAATATTAAATATATTTAATTTTTACAAACAATGAAATTTACAATGTTATTATTAATTATTGGATTAATTGGTTATATTATTAACCATAGATCTAATATTATTATATTATTTATCTCAATAGAAATAATGTTATTAGGTGTAACATTATTTATAATATTAAGTGGATATAACAATGATGATATTATAGGATTAGTAATAGGAGTAATTGCTTTAATTATTACAGGTATAGAATCTGCAATAGGTTTAACAATTTTAGTAAATTATTATAAATTAAAAGGAACTCTTCCAACAAATATTTAATTTATGATTTTATTTATTCTATTACCTTTTTTAAATGTTATTATTAGTGGTCTTTTCGGAAGATATATTGGTGTTAATTGAATTAAAATCATTAATATATCTAATTTATTTATTATCTTTTTATTATTAATATATTATTATATAGATATTTTACATACTGATAATGAATATACTTTAAATATTTTAGAATTCGTTAATATAGAATACTTAACAATTAATTATTCATTTAATTTAGATTTATTAAGTATAACTATGTTAATTCCAGTTATTTTTATCTCTTTAATAGTTAATATTTTTGCAGCAGGATATATGGAAAGTGATTGTCATAATCAAAGATTTTATACATATTTAGCTTTATTTACTTTATTTATGATTATTTTAGTTTTAGGTGATAATTATTTAATGTTATTTATTAGTTGAGAATATATTGGAGTGGCTTCATTCTTATTAATTGGATTCTGATATAATAATATTGATAATGTTAAGTCATCTTTAAATGCTATGTTAGTAAATAAAGTTGGAGATGTATTCTTTATTATTGGATTAGTTTATTTAATTTATATTTATAAATCTTTAAATTATAGTACTATTTTTTCATTAGTTCCATATATTAATCCTGATATTAATTCATTAATTATTTTATGTTTTATTTTAGCTGCTAGTGCTAAAAGTGCTCAATTTGGATTACATAATTGATTAATTTGAGCTATGGCTGGACCTACTCCAGTTTCAGTATTATTACATGCAGCTACTTTAGTTATTGCAGGTATTTATTTATTAATAAGATCATCAGCTATTATGGAATATTGTCCTAATATGTTATTATTTAGTTTATGACTTGGAGCTATTACTAGTTTAATAGCTGGATTTATAGCTATTAATACTAATGATATTAAAAGAATTATTGCATTATCTACAATGAGTCAATTAGGTATTATGTTAGTATCAATTGGATTATCATGTTATAATTTAACATTATATCATGTATTATGTCATAGTTTATATAAAGCTTTATTATTTATCTGTGCTGGTACTATTATACATAGTATTGCTAATGAATTACAAGATATTCGTTATATTGGAGGTTTAATTATGTATATGCCTATTACATATATTTGTTTATTAATAGGATCATTATCATTAATGGGATTACCTTCAATGACTGGATATTATTCTAAAGATATTATTATTGAATCAGGTATTGGTGTATATACTATATCTGGTTTAATTGTTTATTGATTAGTAGTAATAAGTTCATTATGTACTAATATATATATATTAAAATTAATATATTATTCATTTATTAATACACCACAATTAAGTAAATTTATTTATAATAATATTATAGAATTTAATTCTAAAGATATATTTAAATTTAATAATAATTCTACTTTATTATTTATAGTTCCTATGATTTTATTAACTTTCGGATCTTTATTTATTGGTTATATTTTACAAGATATTTATTTAGGTATGGGTAATAATATTTCTGGTTTATTTATTAGTCCTAATAATTTAAGTTTAATTGATACTCACTTTAGTATTAATATTTATTATAAATGAGTACCTATTATTAATATTGTATTAAGTATTATTACATTATTATATGTATATGAATATAAATATGATTTACTATATATTTATAATAATAAATTCTTATATAATACATATACTTTATTTAATACTAGATTCTTATTTGATCAAGTATTTAATAACTTAATTATTAGAAAAATATTAATTTTATCAGGTCATTTTAATACATTAATTGATAATGGTATATTATCTACTATTGGTCCTAATGGATTTAAAAAATTATTAAATAATATGTCACATACTATTATTAAATATAATACTCATTTATTTAATAACTACTTAATTTATATTACATATAGTTTATTAGGAGTAATTCTAATATTATATATTTAATTTTTATTCATATTCATTTCTTAAATTCTTTCTAAGATAAAGCAACTTTATATATTTTTTTCTTTAGTCTTATTAATATAAGATATATATAAATTATTATATTATTTAGCCAGAGGATCTTGGTACCGACTGTAGTCCGCACCGCGGAATAATTTTAATTAAAAGGGTATAGTTTAATTGGTAAAACAGTTGACTTCAAATCAATTGAGTGATAGTTCAAGTCTGTCTGCCCTTGTAAAAAAAAAAATAATTAATATATATATAGTATATATTATATAAGATAATATATATCATATTATAATGAGTATAGGTTAATGGTAAACTTAATGTCTTCCACACATTTTATGTGAGTTCGATTCTCACTACTCATATATATATTTATTACTATAGGATCCATAGCTTAATGGTAAAGTATCATCTTGTCACGATGGGGTATATCAGTTCAAGTCTGATTGGATTCGTTAATAATTTATTATTATATTTATAATCTGTTGACTTATTATATAATAATCTCTTTAACTTCATATATTTAATTTTTTATAATATTAATTTATGAAAGGTAATATAAATGGATAATATTTAAATATGAGCGGAATAATAATTTATATTTTTAAAGGAAAATTGATCATCGGCAAGATAAGTTATTTACTAAATAATAGAATATTATTTCTGAGGAGTTCGAATCTCCTATTTTCCGTAATATATATATCATATAGTATAATTATTAGGAAAGTTATAATATAGGCAATAAATAGTAAATATATTTTTGAAGTAAACGTTAATATATTAATTAACTTCAATTAAATAAATTATCCTTATAATATTTAGAATTTATATTCTTAGTTAAATATTAATACAAAATATAAGCTTATTAATTATATAATATATGATATATTTTAACAGATAAAAGCCAACCGGTGAGGCGCTTTCTTTGGGAGAAAGAGTTAGTTAGTTCGATTCTAGCTTATCTGATACAACAACTGATTATTCTAGTTTATATAATTATTTTTTATTTTAATTAATTAATTAATATTAATTAAACATAAATATCCATAATATATATTTTTTTAATATAATTTAATTCTTCATAAAAAGAAAAAAATTTGAATAATAAATATTGAAGGATAGTTTAATTTTAACTTAACTAATCCGTTAATTATATTATATATGTATAAATGAATATGAATAATGTCGTCCGCGGTGCGTACGCTAGTAGGATACCAAAGGTCCTACGGTTAAATTATATAGTATTTAATTTAACTGAAATACCATATACACCTGTTTTAGCTTTATTAACTTTACTTAATTGACTAATAGCATGATGATTAGGTATATAATTTAATTTATATTTTTTGTTAATATTTATATCAAAATTTAAGTATTTAGTAGTATTATTATTATTTTTATATACTAATAAACCACTATTTTTTCTATATAATTTATTAGATAAAGAACCAAATAATAATTTTTCTTTAATAGAACGAGATACTCCCGCTTTTTTAATATTTTTACCTTTAAATAAGATACTTAAACCGATTAAATATTTATTTACTAATAACTCATTAGTTATTTTATTAATATCAAATGATTTATAAATATCTTTAATATTTAAAGAATTATTTGAAATAATATTATTATATTTAATGTTATTATTATTAATTATATTTGTAATATAATTATTTTTAATATTTAGTGAATTATTCATAGGAATATTATCTCTTAATAATTTACTATAAGTTTTTCCAGCTAATCCTCCTTTATATTTATCTAAATCATAACTAATACTTGAATTAAAAATTACATTATCATTATAATTATATTTAATTTTATTAGGTATAATAATTACCTTTTTATTATATAATCCACTTAAATAAGTTGTAATATTAAATAATTCATTATTATTATTATTAATATTTAAACATCCTAAAATATTATTAATATCTTTAATTAAAGATCCATAATATAAAGTATGTTTATTATTAATAATTTTCATATTAGTATCATTATAATTAAAATTAATATAAACAGTATTAATTGTATGTTTAAATTTAGGTTTATTAATAAAAATTCTTCTTTTTGCTTGAGATCCTTTTAATATAGTCGAAGAATTATTAATACCTATTTCTTTAATTATAAATAATTTCACTAATAATTTACTTACTAATCTATCTAATAATAAAGTATTAATTAATTCATTTTTATTAAATTTATATAATTGATTATTTCAACTATTCATCATATTTGAATTTTGTAATTTTGTACCTTTATTATTATATTCACGTAAATATTTATTTAAATATAATACATTTTTTTCATTCTTATCTATACTATAATTTATAGCTTTACTTGATAATTTATATAAATATAATTTTTTATTGTTTGTCATTGTTTTTTTTTATTTTTTTTTTTTACTGTTCACATATAAATATGTCATCTTATCTTATAATATATATATTTATTATTATATATAATAATTATATTACTTAATATAAGTAATATATTAATATATTAAAATATAGCTACTTTGGTGGAATCGGTAGACACGACGCACTTAAAATGCGTTACTTATAAGTATAAAAGTTCAAGTCTTTTAAGTAGCAATTAAATAAAAATGATAATATATAGATAAATTAAACTTACTTTTGTTAATACTATTAAATATAAATATAGATTTAATTAATAAAAATTATAAATTGTTAACAAATAAAAAATTAATTATTGACTTTTGAATATATAGAGATATTCTTTACATAAATTAATAATAAATTGTAATGAATTGTAGACTAATAGGTAAGTCCCCAAAATTTGAGTTTGGCTTATGGTGTGTTCGAGTCACCCCAATTCAAAATAATTAAATATATAAAAATTCTAATACTTTCGTTTCCATATATACTATTATACATTAATTTTAAATATTAGCATCTATCTTGGAAAATATTTTTTTTATTTTCATAAAATTAAATATATTCGACAATGAAGAGAGTATTGTTTAATGGTAAAACATCTGTCTTTTAAGCAGTCTATAGTGGTTCGATTCCACTTATTCTCATATAAAAACACATCTATAAATTATTAATTTAAAATTAATAATATTTATAATATAACATAAAAAAAAAATAATTAATCAAAAAGAATACTTATTTGGTGCGGACGTAAGTCGGCACCAAAGTATTCCGACTATTAAAAAAAAATATGAGTAATCTTATTTATTAATAATAAATAACATAATGATAATAATAATTTATTATCGTTTATTAAATATTTAATTATGAGGATTAAATAATAATAAACAAAAATATATATAATCAATGGCAATTAGAAAATCTCAAGTATTTTTATCATTAGCCAATAGTTACTTAATAGATTCACCACAACCATCATCTATTAACTATTGATATAACCTTGGTTCATTATTAGGATTATGTTTAATAATCCAAATTTGTTCAGGTATCTTTTTAGCAATGCATTATTCAAGTCATATTGACTTAGCATTTGCTTCAGTTGAGCATATTATGCGTGATGTAAACTACGGATATTTAATTCGTTATATTCATGCTAATGGTGCATCATTCTTCTTTATTTGTATGTATGCTCATATAGGTAAAGCTTTATACTATGGAAGTTATAAATCTCCAAGAGTATTAGTTTGAGTAATTGGAGTTATTATCTTCATTGTAACAATGGCAACAGCCTTCTTGGGTAAAAAAACACAACATTGCCCAAAATCAATTATAAAAAATACTTCCGGGGTGGACGCCATTCGGCGTTCCCCTTGGACTATATGCTATTCTACCATAGCAGACGCCTTTAAATCAGAAGGGCGTCTGCCTAAATCCTCTAAAAAAAGAATATATTATTTAGAGAATGTCACTTATCCTTTACTTCGTAATTCTTCATCATTTAATTTAAAACCTTTTCATCGTTCAATACATACTAGTAATTCTGTGTTAACCAAAAAATCCATGATTCACGTAAGTCCTCATCAAGATATTTCTAATCCAGAAGAAATTTTTAAATATTTAAATATTAAATTAGAAAATTACTGAGAAAATCTTAATACGATAGAAACTAGAAATTATATTAGAGAAACAGTTAAAAATAAAAGTGGTATTTATATTATTATTAATAAAATTACACGTAATTATTATATAGGATCTGCTATAACTAACAAATTAAATACAAGATTTAATAATCATTGTTATCATACAAATAATGGTAATAAGAGAATAAAAAAATCTATTAATGAATATGGTTTAAATAATTTTATATTTGGTATTTTAGAATATTATCCTGAAATTATTAATAAAAATAATAATATAGAATTACTTAATTTAGAACAAACTTATATTTTTCTTATGGCCCCAGTTTATAATGTTTTAACAGAAGCAGTTAATAGTTTTGGTTATAAACATATAGATGAAACTAAATTGAAAATGAAATCATTATTTACAAAAGAACGTAGAGAATTACTAGCTGAACTTCAAAAAAATCGTAAAGGTAAATGATCTTTAGAATCGAAAGAAAAAATTAGACAAAGTAATTTTAATAGATCACCTGATTGGATAAGTGATGAAGGTCGTGCGAAAATTTCAGCTATACATAGTAAAACTATTTATTTAAAAGATTTATATACTAATGAATATATTTGTGAATTTAAAAATATACCTAAAATGCATAATTATATTTGTTGTAGTGAGAAAACAATAAGAAGAGCATTAAAAATAGAACATATTAGTATACCTACTGTTTATGTTCCATATTTAAATAATGAATTAATTAATAAGTTTACTAATGTAAAGGAAAATAATCCTATTTTAATTAATTGTGATTTAAAATCTTCTGTAACATCTCAAATTAATTCTAAAATATATATAATTACACGTAAACCTTAATTTTATTAATTAATTTTTATTAATATATTAAGTTATTTTTAATAAATTTAATTAATTAGTTTTTTTTTTTATAATTGATAGTCTACCATTATAATTTTAATTATATGCATATATGTTAACTGTTATTAGGAAATATATGTATGGTAAAGGTATTAAATATATACCTTAATATTTTATTTAAGTATATATTTTCATATATCATGAGTATACTATAAATAATTATTGGCAACATAAATGAAAACGATCAAAATATATTTATTAATTAATTATATAAGATCGTCGGTTTAATAACAAATCGCGACAGACTGGTTCATTTATGGGTATCTGAAATGATGCTTAATGCACAGTCGAATTTTAATCAATATTTACAAAATTGTACTGTTGTGTATATGGTCAAATGTCACATTGAGGTAGCATATTAGCCTCAAATGTATTTTATGTAATATTATTTTTACCTCTGCTTCGCATAAGTATTAATGATTATTATTATCATAAAGAATTTAAAATTAAATGTACTAATAGATTTCAAATAATTAATTATAATGATCCATTAAATGATACTATTAAAAGTATAATATATGGATCATTATTAGGAGATGCACATGCTGAAAAACGTAAAGAAGGTAAAGGAACAAGAATTACTTTTTATCAAGAAGCACATCATTCTGAATACTTATTATATTTACATTTTTTAATAGCTAGTTTAGGTTATTGTAATACTAATACACCTAAAATAACAACTAGACTAGGATCTAAAGGTAAAATAAGAAGTATTATACGTTTTTCAACTTGAACCTATGAATCTTTTAATGAAATACATAAAGAATGATATATTAATAAAAAAAAGATTATACCTAGAACATTAGATAAATATCTAACACCTTTAGCTTTAGCTATTTGAATTCAAGATGATGGAGGTAAAGTGAGTTCAGGACTAAAATTAGCAACTAACTCATTTTCACTTAAAGATTGTGAATATTTAGCAGACCTTTTAAACCAAAAATACAATTTAAAAGCTTCAGTACAATCAGCAGGAGTTAAAAATCAATATATTATCTATATTTCTAAATATTCTATACCCTTATTAAATGATATTATTTCTCCTTATGTAGTAAATTCTATGAAATATAAAATTACATATTAATATATAGTATTATATTTAATTATTAGTCAATATTTAATTAAAATAATAATTATAAATATAATGCGACACTATAGAAAACAGGTCAAAGTTATTTGTTAAGTAATCAGACCGTGGGTAAATTAAATTATCCCGACAGAATGGTTCTATGGTGGATGTCTGAAATGATGTTTAATGTTCATTCGGAGTTAATCATTATATATTTATATAATGCACAAGGCTTATTTATTATATTTAACAATATAAAATTATATAGATATTTCTAAAAATAAGTACATGATATAGAATATTTTAACACATAAAATAATTTTTTATGAGGATTAATCCTATATATTATATATTTTTAACTTGGCCACAGTAATTACTAACTTATTCTCAGCTATACCATTCATTGGTAAAGATTTAGTACCCTTTATCTGAGGAGCTTTCTCAGTAGCTAACCCTACAATTCAAAGATTCTTCGCATTACATTACTTATGTCCATTTATTTTAGCTGCATTAGTAGTAATGCATTTAATGGCATTACATGTACATGGATCAACTAATCCATTAGGTATTAGTACAAATATTGATAGATTACCATTCCATGGATACTTTGTATTCATGGATTTAGTAACAGTATTCTTATTATTATTAATCTTCTGTCTATTTGTATTCTTCTCACCTAATACACTGGGTCAAAGATGGCCCATATTAAATATATGTACACTTCCCATGGAGGACGCCGTCGGCGTCCTCCTCGGTCTATATTTAATAATTCATTATGCTATATGCTGGAACTATTCTTTCCGGGGGGACGCCACTCGGCATTCGCCCCGGACTATAAATTATAATAAAACTAATATTATAAGTGATTTAATTTTTAATAAAAAAATTTATGCGAATCCCAAATTAGTAAAATATTATTATAATGAATACAATCAGCAGATAACCAAAGTATTTAATAATTTATTAATTAATTTTTATTTATTAGTAGGAATCTCAGAGACTACACGCATACATATAAATTCAAATAATCGTACAATTTCAACTAATTCTTCTCCGATAGGAGATAGATCTCCGCTTCGTGGAAGTTCTAATAATATTATTGATAAAAAATTTAATCAATGATTAGCAGGTTTAATAGATGGAGATGGTTATTTAGGTATAATTAGTAAAAAATATACAACTTGTGAAATAACTGTAGGAATAGAAGATGAAAAAATGTTACGTCAAATTCAAAATAAATTTGGAGGATCAATTAAATTAAGATCAGGAGTAAAAGCTATTAGATGAAGATTATCTAATAGAGAAGGTATGATTAAATTAATTAATGCTATTAATGGAAATATTAGACATAGTAAACGTTTAGTTCAATTAGAAAAAGTTTGTTTAATATTAAATATTAAATGTATTAAACCTTATACTTTAGATATTAACAATAGTTGATTTACTGGATTTTTTGATGCTGATGGAACTATTAATTATTATTATCAAAATAATAGACCTCAATTATTCATAAGTGTAACCAATAAATATTTAAATGATGTTCAACCTTATGTAGATATAATAGGAGGAAAAATTTATTTTGATAAATCACAAAATGGTTATTATAAATGAGTTATTTCTAATGAAACAAATCATTTATTATTTTACAATTATATAATTAACAATCCCTCTAAATCTAATAAAGGAAAAAAAATTTTTTTAATTAAAGAATTTTATTATTATTATAATTTAAAAGCTTATATTAACAATAAATCATTATTATATAAAAGTTGATTATTATTTGAAACTAAATGAAAAAATATTAATTCTTCCCTATTGGGAACGTCAAAAAATTATATTAATTAATTTAGTAAATTTATATGAAGATATAGTCCATTTTTTTTTTTTAAAAAAAAGCATCCTGACAACTATATTCCAGGAAACCCATTAGTAACACCAGCATCGATTGCTTATATAACACTAATATATTTTATAATATTAAAAAATATTAATAATAAATTATTATCTTTCATACCATTTAAAGAAATTAAATATAATAAAAATATGACTAAACAAGAAATTATTAAATTATTGGATAATTCAATTAATCCAGTTAATTATAATTATAATTCAGATGAAATAAAATCTATTTTAAATGGATATTTTCAAGCTGAAGGTCATATTGGAGGATATTTTTCAAACAAACAAAGTGTAACATTTAATCCTTTAGTATTTATATCTCAAAATGCTTCTATTGAAAGTATTAAATTATTTAAAATCATGAATTATGAATTTAATAATGAATTAAAATATAATATCTATAAATTAAATTCAGGAGAATGACATATTAAAATTTTAAGTAAAAACTGAAATATAATTATCAATAAATGAATTCCTTATTTTAATAATACTTATGGTGATAAATATATAGGTTTACAAATGTTACTTAAAATTTATTATTTATATTATTCTGAATTCGGTAAATCAAATAAATATACAAAATATAATTTTAATCATGTAGATAATGCTATAAAACGTATATTTTTAATATATAATCTTATAGATAATTCACAAAGAAATTTATCTCCAATTGAAAAATTTAATATATGAATAAATAATAAAAATATATATTACTTTGACGGAGATAATTTAATTACATCTAATACTAATAATCAAGATATAATTAATAAAATAAATTATGATTATTATAATAAATATATAGAAGAAATTAAATTAAATTTATTCTTAAAATGTAAGAATAATTTTAAATTAGACTTTTTATTTATTCATGGTTTTTATTTAGGAGACGGATCTTTTAATATAATAATTAGTTCTAGTAATAATTTACTTTGATATATACCGAATTTAAGAATTAGTCAAAAAATGACTATTTATAATATAGAACTATTTAATATAATTATTAAATACTTAAGTACTTTAAATATTAATTCTAAAATTAAATTATTAAAAAATGAAACTATGATAGAATTTTCTATTGAAAGTCAAGCATCTATAAAAGCATATTCAAGATTATTATTAAATTATCCTAATTACTATTTTAATAAAGAAGATCAAATATATTTTTTAATTCAAGCTTCCAAATTATTTGGAAAAATTAAAATTTGAAAAGATGGTCAAATTGCATTATTAAAATTAATTTATAATTATCAATTTGGAAATGTTCATAATTTATCTAATTTCAATTATAATATAGTAAATAAATTAATATTAACTGAATTAAATAATCATATATCTCATATTAATAATTATTTTGATGATAAAAAAATTTCAGATATGTATTATATTACTATTTATAAAAATAATAAATATAAAGTTAAATTACCTATTAATATATCTCCTTCCGAAAAATACTTTAATTTTAATTTAGATAAATCTGAAGCTTTATTAAAGGCTAAAAATTATCGTAACACTACACTTAATAAATGATTATTAGATAATAATTTTAATTATTATTATTAATTAATATAAATATATTCTATACAGTCGCATTATATATGTATAATATATAATGAAAAGGAAGTGAATTGCAAGAATATCCAATGGCTAACGCCATTGGACAACTTGCAGCAAAGTATATTCATACAATAAATATATATTTGAATTATATTATTTATTTATATAATCAATTAAGGGAACTTAATTATAAATAATATTATATATATTTTTAGAATATAAATGTTCAACGACTAGCTATAATAAATAGATTGTAATATTTATAAGCCACGAGCGCTTCCAATCTTTAGAAATTTTAATTCTAAGATTATGACATAGTCTGAACCTTATGGTAACATAAGGAAATAAAATTTAAATAATTTTATGATAACAATTTTGTGTACCTGAGTGATACTTATTACCATTCTATGCTATTTTACGTTCAATTCCAGATAAATTAGGAGGAGTTATTGCAATGTTTGCAGCTATTTTAATCTTATTAGCATTACCTGTAACAGATAGAAGTGTAGTAAGAGGAAACACATTTAGAATTATTTCTAAATTCATGTTCTTCTTATTTATCTTTAATTTCTTATTATTAGGACAATTAGGACAATTACATGTTGAAGTACCATATATCCAAATGGGACAAATTGCAACATTTAATTACTTCTTCTATTTCATTGGAATAGTACCAGCCGTTTCAACATTAGAAAATATTTTATTCTATATTGGACGTGTTAATAACAATTAATTATTAATTAGCCCTTACGGACATATACTTTTTAATTAATATTTATTATTAAAAAAAATAAATAAAAATCAATAAGTTAAAAATTAATATATTATATTTCATATTCATTTTAATTAAAAATATAAATATATAAGTAAAGATATAAAAATAATGTTAATTATCAGTTTATTTATCTTATTAATTTATAGTTCAGTATTAAATACATCAGAATCACTTTTAACAAACAATAGAAATATAATCAAAATAGGATTATTAGTATTATTATATAGTTTATATATAATTATAGATAATATTAAATATTATGATCATAATATTTTAATCTTTAATGATTTATATATTTTAAATACATATAATATTTATTTTATAATATTAATATTTATAATAGCAATGAGTTTAATTACTATTAATATAATAAATATGTCATCAACAAATGAAGATAACTTTAATAATATTGAAGGTAATTCAAACTTATTAAATAAATTATCAATATATAAAAATTATTTATATTTAAATAATTTTAATAGATATTATGTAACAATAATAATATTTAATTTATTAGGTATAATATTATTTATGACAAGTAATAATCTTATATCAATATTTATAGGTATAGAATTACAATCATATTCATTATATATATTAACAGGTATACCATCTAAATCTAATACAAGTGCCCATAATTCACTATTTTATTATTTAATAGGAGGATTTGGATCTATTATAATTTTATATGGTATTAGTTTATTATATTATACATCAGGTAATATATATTTAAATAATATTAATATATTATTAGATTATGTATCATTTAGAAATCCTTTATTAATAGGATACTTATTTATAATATTTGGTTTATTAATTAAAATTGGTGCAGGACCAATGTATAATTGATCAATATTATTATATATGAATTCTAATACAATTGTAACATCATATATTAGTATAATACCAAAATTAAGTATATTAACATATATTTGATATTTATACCATCAATTAAATATATCAGCATATGATATTAATAATAGTATCGATAATAAAATTATTTTAATTTTATCATTAATTATAACTATTTCTTTAATTATAGGTTCAATATCTGGTTTAAGTCAAATTAAAATTAAAAGTATATTAGCATATAGTGGTTTATTAAATATTGGTTACTTAGTATTATCAATATTAATTGATAATATTAATTCATTAACAGCTTATATAATTTATATAACTCAATATAGTATTGGACATGTATCAATGTTTTTATTATTAATAATAGCAGCTATTTATAATAATAATCATTTAATTTATACTTATGAAATTAAATCTATATATAAAAATAGTTTCTTAGTAGCTAGTTTATTAATTATTATTGGATCATTTATTGGTATACCTCCATTATTTGGTTTCTATGGTAAATATTATTTATTAATAAGTTCTATTAATAGTAATTATTTATTCTTATCATTATTATTAATTGTATCAAGTATTATCGCAACATTATATTATTTATATATAATTAATTCAGTAATTAATGATAAAAATAAAAATGTAATTACTTCCTCTGATGGATATAATTATATTTTATCGGTTGGAAATACATTATCATATGTTTTTAGTTCATTTGTAATGATATTATTATTTAATTTCATACAATGAAATAATATTTTAAAAGGAGCATATATCATAGCTACATATATATAATTATAATATATATGTAAGTTAATGCAATTTAATTTATAAAAAAAAAATGACATTTATTAATACAATAAAATTCTTTATGATATTTGTACCTATTATCTCATTATTATTAATATTAATTAATTATATTATTTCACCAAAATCAATTAATTATGATACAAGTAAAACAGGACCATATGAGTGTGGATTTGATAGTTTTAGACAAAGTAGAACTACTTATTCAATTCAATTTATTCTAATTGCTATATTATTCTTACCATTTGATTTAGAATTAACATCTATATTACCATATACTTTAAGTATTTATCATATTAATGTATATGGATTATATATTTTATTCTTCTTCTTATCAGCTTTAATTATTGGATTTATTATTGAAATTAATTTAAAAGCTATTTATATTACTAAAATATTTAATAGATCTAAATATCGTAATAATAATAAATATATACATACACAATTATATTAATTTAAGTTATTATATATACATCTATTTGAAGTTTATCTTCAAATTTCTTTTTTAATATTCATTTTATTAATTTTATAAGTAATTAATATCGCACTATGATGTAATTGGTTAACATATAAGGCTCATGTCCTTTTTATATACGTTCGACTCGTGTTGGTGCATTTTATTACTTAATAAAGAATTATAGCTTAATGGTAAAGCAGTCCACTCATAATGGATGGATCAAAGTTCAATTCTTTGTAATTCTATATTTAAAATTTTTTATTTATTTATTTATTTATTTATTTATTTATTTATTTATTTATTTATTTATTTATTAAAAATCACAGATTATATATTAAGTAAAATTAAATGACTATGGCGAAATTGGTAAACGCGATTAGTTTAGGTCTAATTATTATTTAATATTATGGGTTCAACTCCCATTAGTCATAAAACATTATATAATAATGTAATATATATAAAATATATTGCATAATAATAATAAAAAGTATATAATATCAATAACAATCACTAAAAAGTAATGAATTTATTATTTTTTATAAACTTTTTAAGTATTTTTTCAATCATATTAATTTATTATAATAAATATTTGATTAATAAACACTTATATATAAAAAAAATAGGATTATTAACATCAATAATCGCTCTATATATCGGATTATATGTAAATTATAATTTTAATAATGATGTATTTGGATATCAATTTATAACTAATTTTTTAGATATAAATTGAGGTATAGATGGTATTTCATTATGATTAATTAATTTAAATTTAATTTTAATTCCTTTAGCTATATTATCTAATTGAAATAATATAGATAAAGATAAAGTATATATTTATATAATCATTATGTTATTATTAGGATTTATTATAACTTTAAATTTTATTTGTTTAGATTTAATTTCATTTTATATATTATTTGAAGCAACTTTAATACCTTTATTTATTTTAATTCATATATTTGGAAGTAATAATAAAGAAAAAGCTGCTTATTATATTTTTATATTTACATTATTTAGTTCTCTATTTATGTTATTAAGTATTGGTATTTATATTTATTTAATAGGAAATATTGATTTTATTAATATACATAATGTTGTATTATCTATTGATTTACAATCATTATTATTTATAGGTTTAATTATAGGTATTGCTGTTAAAACTCCTATTTTCCCATTACATACTTGATTACCATTAGTTCATGCTGAATCACCAATAGGTGGATCAATACTATTAGCAGGAGTTATTATTAAATTAGCTATTTATGCTATTATTAGATTATTATTAGTTAATTTAAGTGATGCAGTAATAATATATAATCCTTTAATTTATACTATTGCAATTATAACTTTATTCTATATTGGATTTATTACATTAAAACAAATTGATATTAAAGTAATTATTGCATATAGTTCTATTATTCATATGACTATTGCTATTTTAAGTGTATTTTCTAATAATGTTTTAGGTATTGAAGGATCTTTATTATTATGTATAGCTCATGGATTTACATCACCAGCATTATTTGTATTAGTTGGAGGTATTTTATATGATCGTTATCATACTCGTTTTATTTATTATTATCAATCATTAGCTACATATATGCCTATATTTAGTATTTATTTATTAATTGCAGGATTATTTAATATGGGATTACCATTATCTGCTAATTTTATAGGTGAATTTATTTCTATTAATGGTATATTTATTTATAATTCATTATTTGCTATTTTAAGTACATTTAGTATTTTTATTACAGCTGTATATCAATTAAAATTAACAACTAAAATGCTTTATGGTTATAAATCATCATATATTAATGTTGTAAAAGATGTTAATAAACGTGAATTATTAATATTAAATACATTATTCTTCTTTATTATAATTATTGGAGTTATACCTTCATTAGTTACTAATACATTTAGTATGTCTGTATCTTCATTAATTTATTCTATTTAATATTTACATATATTAATTATTTTAATTATTTAATTATAAGTAAGTGTTATTAATTTAATTAATATATATATTGATTTAATTAATTTATAAATATTTATTATATTAGAATCATTAGATTAAAAATTTTTACCATGCAATTAGTATTAGCAGCTAAATATATTGGAGCAGCAATCTCAACTATTGGTCTTTTAGGAGCCGGGATTGGAATTGCTATCGTTTTCGCAGCATTAATTAACGGAGTATCACGTAACCCTTCATTACGTAATACATTATTCCCATTCGCAATTTTAGGTTTTGCATTGTCAGAAGCAACAGGACTATTTTGTTTAATGGTGTCATTCCTATTATTATACGGTGTTTAATTTAATTTACAAAAACGTATTATTATCCAAATTTATTCATATTCATTTTTTATTACAAATCATTTTTATTTATTTAAATGGGAAAATTAATGAAATTATTTCAGTAATAAAACCTAAAAGAAAAAGAGTATCAGCATTAACGAAAAGTTCATTATCTGATTATCCTACAGATTTAATAGCTATATTAATAGGTGGTTTATTAGGAGATTTCAATGCAAGAATAGGTAAGAATAATAATACAAATAATGGAAAAGACTTAGGAGTTACATTTACAATTGCTCAAAGTGATATACATAAAGATTATATTGATTGGTTACATGAAATATTTTATAATTATGAATTATGTTCTAATAGAATTCCTAAAAAAGAAACTATTAAAAATACTTCTAAAAGAGCTCGGTCAGAGTTTTCATATAAATATGTACTTTATACTAGTAAAAGAGTAGCTTTCAAAGATATTTTTTTTGCATTTTATAAAAAAGATTTAATAACTAATAGATATAAACGAGGTATTTATAATATAGATTTTATCCAAGAATGAATAACTCCTTTCTCCTTAGCTATTTGAGTTATGGATGATGGTACAAATCTAAATGGTAATATTAAATTCTGTACAGATTCATTTAGTTTAAATGAAGTACAAATATTACAAAATATATTATTAACGAAATTTAATATTGAAACAAATCTACATAATGCTGGTAATGGAAAACCAGATCAATATCGTATTTATGTTACAGCTAAAGGTATGACTAAATTAATACCTCTTATTGAAGGTTATATTATACCTAGTTTTAAATATAAATTAGGACCTAAATATACTAAAAAGTATAATATGTAAATATGATATACATTTTATTAATATTCATTTTTAATAATAATAAATAATTTTGACTAAATTATAAGTAATAATTAATAAGTTCGAGCACTCTTAATTTAATGGTTAGAATAATAGTTTACGGAACTATACATAGGGGTTCGATTCCCTTAGAGTGTGCTATAATAAATTAAGTTTTGTAATTTAAAAAGAAAGGTAAATATAATTCAAAGGTAGAATGTCTGCTTGTGGCGCAGTATGTCTGAGTTCGATTCTCAGTTTTTACCCTTCCCGGGTATGACGCTATTAGGCGTACACCTCGGGCATATTAAAAAAAAATATTTTTTAAAAACTTATATAGTTTAATGGTTAAAACTATTGTCTCATATGCAATCAATGTTCGGGTTCAAATCCCACTATAAGTATATATATTTAAAACTGATTGATCTATAAAATTATTATTAGGAATATAATTTGATAATATATCAAAATTAAATCTTAAAAAATATTTTCTATAGATATTATATATCTAAAAATAAAAATAAAAATAAAAAAGAAATGTTATTATTAATTAATAATTTAATTTTAAATGATGTTCCGACACCTTGAGGTTTATACTTCCAAGATTCGTCAACTCCAAACCAAGAAGGTATTATCGAATTACATGATAATATTATGTTCTACTTAGTATTAATCTTATGTCTTGTATCATGATTATTATTCAGTATTGTTAAAGATTCAAGTAAAAATCCATTACCACATAAATACTTAGTACATGGACAAACAATTGAAATCATTTGAACAATTTTACCAGCTGTAGTATTATTAATTATTGCTTTCCCATCATTTATCTTATTATATTTATGTGATGAAGTTATTTCTCCTGCAATGACTATTAAAGCTATTGGATTACAATGATACTGACGTTATGAGTACTCAGATTTTATTAATGATTCAGGTGAAACAATTGAATTTGAATCATATGTTATTCCAGAAGATTTATTAGAAGATGGTCAATTACGTTTATTAGATACAGATACATCTGTTGTATGTCCTGTTAATACTCATATTCGTTTTATTGTATCAGCTGCTGATGTTATTCATGATTTTGCAATTCCTTCATTAGGAATTAAAGTTGATGCATGTCCTGGACGTTTAAACCAAGTATCTGCATTAATTCAAAGAGAAGGGGTATACTATGGGATGTGCTCGGAACTTTGTGGGATTGCACATTCCGCAATGCCTATTAAAATTGAGGTAGTATCATTAAAAGAATTTTTAACATGATTAAACGAACAATAATTCAATTTTTAAGCTAGTTATACTAAATTATTCATATTCCATAAAAATTATATTAAGGAAATTAATATAAAATAATAAAATATAAAATGAATATGAAAAAGAAGAAATGTATAAATATATAAATTAACATTACTATTAAGAAATAATATTTTCACCTTTTCAATCATGAATAGGGGATTTATATAAATAATAATTATTTAAAAATAATTTATTATTCATAGCATAATTATTTATAGAAGTTCTTTTAGCTCCGTGTATATATCCTAATTTTAAGAAATAAATTTCAGTTTTTTTTATTGACGGAATAAATACTATAAATACTTTATTTTTATCATATACAAAAATTCCACCTTTCTGTGAATTAGTTCTATAAGATTTAAATTCATTATAAACAAGATCGTAATTCAAAAAATTATGAATTTCTTCTAAATTAATAATATCTAATACTTCAGTTAAAGTTAATTGTTTATTCATAATATTATTAAATATAAAATTAATTCATTTTTTAACTTCAGGATGAGTATGAATACCTCTTATATATAAAGTAGAAATAATACGAAATAAAGTAAAACTTATTCTTTTATGTCCAATTAATCAAAAATTATGTTTATCAATATTATAAAATAATTTATAATGTAAAAAATTTAAATCTGAAATAGCTAATTCTAACATATTATTTTTCTTTTTATATATATTAACTCAATTTTTTTTAGTTAAATTAATTTTAATTTCATCTGGAGTATTAGGATCCATATCTAAATTATTTAAATAATTCTTAACACTTTCCATCATAAATTCAGATAAATTATTTTGTGAAATACTTCATGTTAAGTTATTTTTAGTTAAACTTCAACTAACATTTCCTTCTGCTTCAAATAAACCTAAAATGTAATATAAATTTAAATTTTTTTTAGTAATAATTAAATTAGAAATAGGTACATAATTATTAATATACATACTTGATAAAGCAAATTTATCCTTATTATTAGTTTCTAAGTATTGTAACAAACTTAATTTAAATTTTTTATATGAATAATATTTATTAGTTAATAGTTGATATTTATCAAAGAATGGTAAAATTTTTTCCATTAGTAAATTAATATTTTCAACATAGTAAAATACACTAATTATTTTATTATTACTATTTCTACGATAAGATTTACGAATATTATTTTCAGATATAGATAATTGATTAAAGATTTTTATTAACAAATCCTCATCTAATATATGACAATGTACACCAAAACGAGGACTAATTTGTCTTGTTTTTCCAATATATAAATTTAAATTATTTTTATATTCTAAATTTTCTCATAATTTATATAATTCATTTTCTGATAAATACTTATTATCAATATTTTCTTTTAATTTCCTTAATTTTTCATCATATTTAACTGAAATATAAAAAGATCCATCTCCATCAATATATCCACAAATATATTCATTAAAAATGAATTCATTAGTATAAATACTATTATAATTCGTATTTAAAAGTAATGCTTCTAAATAATTATTAATTTCTTTACTAAAAGGGGATTTAGGACTTTCTAATCTAAATAATACTTTATTATTAGTATTACTTAAGTCATTTAATTTTTTCATGCTACAATTTTATTTTTTTTTTATTTAGATATATTATATTAATTTATAAATTATAATTAAATTTAAATTAATCTATCAGTTTTAAATATATATACTTATAATATATAGTATTAATTATTAATTTTAATTATAATAATTTATTTTAATGTCTAGTGTTTTAAATTATTATTAAAATTATAAAATATTAATGTTCACTTTATATTAATAATAACATCTATATTAAAATTTAAGTATTTATTTTTCCAAACTATGAGACCAGTTATAGAATTGCCCGCGGGCCTTGCCCAAGGGCTACACCCGCGGGCAAGAATAAAAATGAATTAATTCTATAAAATAATATAATTATATATAATAAAATAAGTATATATTACCTAAATATATAATTATAATAAAATTAATGAAAAGATTAAGTATATATATAAAATTAATAAATAATAATAATATATAAATATAAAGAGCTTTAAGCTCTAGAATAGAATAACAATTTAATAATTAAATTTGAATCTAACTGAATGAAAAGATAATAATATTCAAAGTATATATTAATTAAAAAGATAAAAAATAGATATCCCTATTAAAATATACTTTCTTCCGCGTAGCATACGCCTGTCGGCACCAAGGTAGCCTCTGGCTAGAATAGAATAATAATAATAATAATAATAATAATAATAAATATATTAATAAATTATAAAGTAAAGATCCCCCTTATGTAAAATATACTACCTAGAATAGAATAACAATTTAATAATTAAATCTGAATCTAACTGAATGAAAAGATAAGTATATAAAAAGGTAATAATAAAATTAAAATAATATAAATTATAATAATATAAAATATAAAGAATAAAATAATATATATAATATATATATTCCCCCCCTATAAAAAATATATAAGCCATTAGGCTAGAATAGAATAATAATATTTAAAAGAATAAATATATAACTGAATGAAAAGATAAAGATATTCTATTCTTCCCGTGGAGGACGCCACTCGGCATTCGCCTCGGGCTATAAAAATTATTTTAAAATGATACATATATTAATAAATATTCCGCGGGGCGGACGTCAGTCGGCCCCTAGGTCCTCCGGCTTAAATAATTATTGATTAATAATCTAAAGAATTAAAAAAGGTATTTTAATTAATAGAAGTAATATAAAAATATTATATTATAGTAATATTATTTAAATATAATTTAAATATATTTATCGGTTTTTAATAAATAAAAACCTCTGATTATTAAAATAAATTCAAGAATAAAAATATTATAAATGTTAAATATATATATATTATTAAAAGACTAATAATAATCTATAATAAATTAAAGTAATATAATTATTAAAATAATAATATATAATATTAAAATAATATAATTATTAAAATTATTTTTAAATAAATTATAGTATGATATTAATATATAATGTATAATTAAATTATTAGGCCAGTCGGCCTTAAGTTTATCCATATATTAAAATATCCTTTGGCTCTAGAATAGAATAAAAATATTTATAATGATAAGTATATAATTGAATGAAAAGATAAAGTATATAAAATTCTATAATAAAAATATTTAATAAAATTAAAATATAAATTAAATTAAAGAAATAAATTATATTTAAAAAATAAATACTACTAATATATATAATATTATGAATAGAATAAAAATCTATATAAAGATTAAATATCTTCCGCGGGGCGGACGTCAGTCGGCCCCAAGGTCCTCCGGCTAATAGAATGAATAAATAATAATATCTAATATTGAAAGTAGTATAATTATTAAAATTATGAATAAATAAATTATAATATTATATAAAGTATATAATATAAAATTAAATAATATTAAGAGAGCTTTTAGCTCTAGAATAGAATAAAAATATTATAAATGATAAGAATATAATTGAATGAATATAATAAATATATATAAAAAGTAAAATATATCTATTATATAAATATATAAAATTATATAAGAATAAGAAAATAAATTTAACTAAAGTATTACAGATTTGAAAATTGTTGTAAAAGTTAAAATAAAAGTCTAGTTAATAATTATAAAAATAGATATAATATCTATTATATAAAAATTATTAATGTAAGACATGTAAAGATATAAATATAATATTAATAATATTAAATATCTAAATAATATATTATTTCATAATATATAGTAAAAAATAATAAATATATAGAATATAAATAAAATTATCTATAATAATGTAAATAATAATTTTATAATAAATTATATTATATTAATATATATATAAAATTATATAAACTATATTAAATAATTAACAATAATTATAATAATGTATTAATAAAGAATATTAATTAATTATAATAATAAAAATAATAGTGATATATATAAAATTTACGAGGAATTTGTTATTAATAAATAACAAATTCTTATCTATTTGACATTTATCTCCCTATACAATATAATTTTATATTGTTATTAATAATCCTTATATATTACTATATATACCTCTTAGTATAGTGATTCATATATGACTATTATTAATATTACTTTCTATCTTTCCATAAATAGTTATGTAAATATGATTATATTTACTTATATATTAATAAATATAATAGTGATATTAAAAAATAATATCCTAATAATAAATAGCCTTTGGCTATAGAATAGAAAAATAATGTATTAAAGAATAAGAATCTAATTGAATGATCAAATAGTGGATATAAGGGCGTAGGTTAAATATTATAATATTTAACTAGCCCTATCCTAATTTATTCTTTATGAATATATAAATAGTATATTTATATATGAATTAATAATATCTAATCATTAATAATAATATTAAATATAAGAATCTAAAATCTTAAATTAATATTAAAAAATTATTAGTTTCTTTCCTTTTTTCTTAATATTTTATAAAAAAATAATATAATAATGAATAAAAATATATAAATTTTTATAAATAATATATAAATAATTAATTCTATAAAATAATTAATATAATAAAAATATATAAATTAAATAAATAATATATAAATTAAATAATAAATATAAAATTAACTTAACGATGTTTATCATCGTTCTATAATAAATAATTTAATTATTAAGAATATAATAATATTCATTAATAATATATAAAAAATATTAATATAATTATTAATTAAAATATCTTAAAAAGATTATAAATATATTAATCTTTAATAAATAATTATAAAATTAAGATTATAATTTTAAATCATTTTAAATATAATTAGCATTATAAATGCATTTAATAAATAAATTTTAAATTATTAATATTTACATTTATTTTAGATTATTTTTCTTTCTTTTTCC